GTGACGATATTTTACATAACGTGACTATTCCGCCAAAAAGTTTTCTTTTGGTTCAAAATAATCAATATGTAGAATCAGAACAAGTCATTGCCGAGATTCGCGCGGGAACATCTACTTTCCAGTTTAAAGAAAGGGTTCGAAAACATATTTATTCGGACTCTGAGGGAGAAATGCACTGGAGTACCGATGTGTACCATGCACCCGAATTTACATATAGCAATGTCCATCTTTTACCAAAAACAAGTCATTTATGGATATTATCAGGGGGTTCGTGCAGATCCAGCGGAGCTCCGTTTTCACTCCACAAGGATCAAGATCAAATGAATCTTCGTTCGACAGAAAGAGAACGAATATATCTTTCTAGTCTCTCAGCTAATAATGATCAAATCAGATCAAAATTCTTTAGTTCTTCTTTTTCTGGTAAAAAAAAAGACGATAGGAGTCCTGATTATTCAGAAATGAATCGAATGATATGTACTTTTCATTGTAATCTGATATATCCTTCGATTCTACGTGAGAATTCTGATTTATTGGCAAAAAGGAGAAGAAATCGACTTGTTATTCCAGTCCAATCGAGTCAAGAACGAGAGAAAGAACTAATATCCCATTCAGGTATTTCGATTGAACTGCCCATAAATGGTATTTTCCGGAAAAATAGTATTCTTGCTTTTTTTGATGATCCTCGATACAGAAGAAAGAGTTCGGGAATTACTAAATATGGGACTATGGGGATGCACTCAATCGTTAAAAAAGAGGATTTGGTTGATTATCGAGGAATCAAAGAATTTAAACCAAAATACCAAATGACAATAGATCGATTTTTTTTCATTCCCGAAGAAGTACATATTTTACCTGAGTCTTCTTCGATAATGGTACGGAACAATAGTCTAATTGGGGTAGATACACGAATCGCTTTAAATACAAGAAGCAGAGCGGGCGGATTAGTTCGAGTGGAGAGAAAAAAAAAGGGGATTGAACTTCAAATCTTTTCTGGAAATATCCATTTTCCTGGAGAGACAGATAAGATATCCTGGCACAGTGGCATCTTGATACCACCGGGACCAGGAAAAAGAAATTCTAAGGAATCAAAAAAATTGAAAAATTGGATCTATGTCCAAAGGATCACACCTACTAAGAAAAAGCATTTTGTTTTAGTTCGACCTGTAGTGACATATGAAATAGCGGACGGTCTCAATTTAGCAACACTCTTCCCTCCGGATCTGTTCCAAGAAAAGGATAATATGCAACTTCAAATTGTCAATTATATTGTTTACGGAAATGGAAAACCAATTCGGGAAATTTCTGACACAAGTATTCAATTAGTTCGGACTTGTTTCATTTTGAATTGGGACCAAGACAAAAAAAGTTCTTCTGCCGAGGAGGCCCACGCTTCCTTTGTTGAAATAAGAGCAAAAGGTCTGATTCGAAATTTCTTAAGAATCGACTTAGTGAAATCCCATATTTTGTATCCGAGAAAAAGGAATGATCCGTCAGGATCAGGATTGATCTCTCATAATGTGTCAGATCACCCTAATAGAAATCCCTTTTATTCCAAGCCAAAGATGAAACAATCGCCTAGGCAAAATCACGGAACTATTCGGACCTTGTTAAATAAAAATACGGAATGCACATCTTTGATGATTTTGTCCTCATCTAATTGTTTTCGAATGGGGCCATTCAATGATGTAAAATCTCCGAATGTGATAAAAGAATCAATTCAAAAAAATGCTATAGTTCAAATTAGAAATTCAAGCGGCCCTTTAGGAACAGCCCTTCAAGTTTTGAATTTTGATTCATTTTACTATTTTATGACTCATAATCAGGTCTTGCTAACTAAATATTTGCAAGTTGAAAATTTAAAACAGGCTTTTCAAGTACTTCAATATTATTTAATGGATGAAAGCGGGAGGATTTATAATCCGGATCCCCGCAGTAACATCGTTTTGAATTCATTCAATTTGAGTTGGTATTTTCTCCCTCATAATAATTATGAGAATTCTTGTGAAGAAATATCTTCAATAATTAGTCTTGGACAGTTTATTTGTGAAAATGTATGTATAGCCAAAAATGGACCATACCTAAGATCTGGTCAAGTTTTGATTGTTCAACTTGACTCTGTAGTAATAAGATCTGCTAAGCCTTATTTGGCCACTCCAGGAGCAACTGTTCATGGACATTATGGAGAAATCCTTTATGACGGAGATACAGTAGTTACATTTATCTATGAAAAATCGAGATCCGGTGATATAACGCAGGGTCTTCCAAAAGTGGAACAGGTGTTAGAAGTGCGTTCAGTTGATTCAATATCGGTGAACCTAGAAAAAAGAGTTGAGAGTTGGAACGAGCATATAACAAGAATTCTTGGATTTCCTTGGGGATTCTTGATTGGGGCTGAGCTAACTATAGTGCAAAGTCGTATCTCTTTGGTTAATAAGATCCAAAAGGTTTATCGATCCCAGGGGGTGCAAATCCATAATAGGCATATAGAAATTATTGTACGCCAAATAACATCCAAAGTGTTGGTTTCAGAGGATGGAATGTCTAATGTTTTTTTACCTGGAGAACTGATTGGATTGTTGCGAGCGGAACGGACGGGGCGCGCTTTGGAAGAATCGATCTGTTACAGGGCCGTCCTATTGGGAATAACAAGAACATCTTTGAATACTCAAAGTTTCATATCCGAAGCGAGTTTTCAAGAAACTGCTCGAGTTTTAGCTAAAGCGTCTCTCCGTGGTCGTATCGATTGGTTGAAAGGCCTAAAAGAGAACGTTGTTATAGGCGGGATGATACCCGTCGGGACCGGATTCAAGGGATTAGTACACTGTTCAAGACAACATAAAAGCATTCCTTTGGAAACCAAGAATAAGCACTTTTTCGAGGGGGAGATCAGAGATATTTTGTTCCACCACAGAGAATTATTTGATTCTTTCATTTCAAACAATTTCCACGCTACACCAGAACAATCATTTAGAGTATTTAATGATTCCTAAAATAAAAGTCAAAAGTAGTTTTTTAATAAAAAAATTCTCTAGGCCCTTTGATGTGGTCATGAAAAAACAGATAATAACAAATAGACGGTAGCGATTTGGATCGGATATCGACACGGCTAATCTCCGGTAGAAGAAAAGGTTCCGTTGGAACAATTATTTAGCTCAGGGCACCTCGCCGCTTTTTTTTTTTTTTCAAAAAAAGCGGAAATGTGGGGAGAAATGACAAGAAGATATTGGAACATCAATTTAGAAGAGATGATGGAAGCAGGAGTTCATTTTGGTCATGGTACTAAAAAATGGAATCCTAGGATGGCGCCTTATATTTATGCAAATCGTAAAGGTATTCATATTACAAATCTTACTAAAACCGCGCGTTTTTTAGCAGAAGCTTGTGATTTAGTTTTTGATGCAGCAAGCCGGGGGAGGCAGTTTTTAATTGTTGGTACCAAAAATAAAGCAGCTGCTTTAGTAGCACGGGCTGCAATAAAGGCTCGGTGTCATTATGTTAATAAAAAGTGGCTTGGTGGTATGTTAACGAATTGGTCCACTACAGAAACGAGACTTCATAAGTTCAGGGACTTGAGAACGGAACAAAAGACGGGGAGACTAAACCGTCTTCCAAAAAGAGACGCGGCTATATTGAAGAGACAATTATCTCACTTGCAAACATATCTGGGTGGGATAAAATATATGACCGGTTTGCCCGATATTGTAATTATCGTTGATCAGCAAGAAGAATATACGGCTCTTCGAGAATGTATTACTTTGGGAATTCCAACAATTTGTTTAATCGACACAAATTGTGACCCCGATCTTGCGGATATTTCGATTCCAGCAAATGATGACGCTATAGCTTCAATCCGATTAATTCTTAACAAATTAGTATTCGCAATTTGTGAGGGTCGTTCTAGCTATATACGAAATCCGTGATTAATAATAAGATTAACAGAAATAAATTCTTTTTCGAACTCCCGAGATTTATGGAATCGGTTACTACTTTTGAATCGCATAAAAGAGATCAAAATGACTGGAGATGCCGTGTGATTAGTTAGTATCCAAAATAGAAAATTCAACTAAGCAAGTAAAAAAAGAGATGGTTGAATCAAAATAATTCCTTTTAAAGTTCGATTTCTGTGAGAGGGCAATATGGATGTTTTATCATGTTCCAACAACACACTAAAAGGTTTATACGACATATCCGGTGTGGAAGTAGGCCAACATTTCTATTGGCAAATAGGGGGTTTTCAAGTCCATGGCCAAGTACTTATTACCTCTTGGGTTGTAATTGCTATCTTATTAGGTTCAGCCAGTATAGCTGTTCGGAATCCACAAACAATTCCAAATGACAGTCAGAATTTCTTCGAATATATTCTTGAATTCATTCGCGATGTTAGTAAAACCCAGATTGGAGAAGAATATGGTCCATGGGTTCCTTTTATTGGAACTATGTTTCTATTTATTTTTGTTTCTAATTGGTCAGGAGCTCTTTTACCATGGAAACTAATAGAGTTACCTCACGGAGAGTTAGCTGCGCCCACCAATGATATAAATACTACTGTTGCTTTAGCTTTACTCACGTCAGTAGCATATTTCTATGCGGGTCTTAGCAAAAAGGGGTTAGGTTATTTCAGTAAATACATACAACCAACCCCAATCCTTTTACCCATTAACATCTTAGAAGATTTTACAAAACCTTTATCCCTTAGTTTTCGCCTTTTCGGAAATATATTAGCCGATGAATTAGTAGTCGTTGTTCTTGTTTCTTTAGTACCTTCAGTCGTTCCTATACCTGTCATGTTCCTTGGATTATTTACGAGTGGTATTCAAGCTCTTATTTTTGCAACGTTAGCTGCGGCTTATATAGGCGAATCCATGGAAGGTCATCATTGACTAGTTTTCAAACTAGTCATTTTTTTTTCTTAGGCCAAGGTAATGGATGCGTGACTCGAGAGAATCGGCTTGCGAAATTGTCAAAAGGGGAAAGATATAACGATCTTTTTCCGAAAATTCTTCTTTGATGACCCATTGCATTTCTAATTTAGAGAATACCTATCCCCTTTTCTATTAACATTTTCTTTTGTTCAATTGAACAAAAGAAAATGTTAATAGAAAAATTGCATGAACGTTTCAATCACTCAAATACTGAGATTTCTCTGCAATGGTTTGGATCATCCCTGTATCCAATCTACATGTAGGATACTGATAAATAAAAGAAAGAAGAAGAAGTGAAAAAATGAAATTCATAAAAAAGAAATTGGTTAGCAAGGGCGGGTCTAACCCAGGGATGTGGAATCTAATGGCTAGAATTCAACTCTTGGGTGGTTCAAAAATAATTTGAGAATCCGGGTGAATCGCCGATACGAATAGTTTGTTTACGTTATGGAAAAAAGACATGTATATGTGATATTAGATATTGACTAGTTATATATGATATGATCTAAAGATATATCTAATCCGCCTTATTATGAATTAAGATGAGGATTCCCATCTAAGTCTTTTCCTTTCATCTGTAACGAACAATTGAATGAAACAAGATGAAATCAATAAAAAGAACAAAGAACTGGAAGAACAAAAAAAAAGTTCTAAAGTTGTATGGATTCACAAAAATCCCGTCGATAATATAAGAACTAAAAAAGAGCTATACTATAGAAACTATAGAAGTAGTTCGGACGATTCAATAATATTAGTCCATTACTTGAATTGGCAGTTGTTAGTTATTTCGTCTGGCTGAATCAATCTTATTGAGGGGATAATTAAATCAGAATTCCTTGGATGATTGTATCATTAACCATTTTTTTATTTTTGTGTGAGGAACTTATCATGAATCCACTGATTTCTGCCGCTTCCGTTATTGCTGCTGGATTAGCTGTCGGACTTGCTTCTATTGGACCTGGAGTTGGTCAAGGTACTGCTGCGGGACAAGCTGTAGAGGGTATCGCGAGACAGCCCGAGGCAGAGGGAAAAATACGAGGTACTTTATTGCTTAGTCTGGCTTTTATGGAAGCGTTAACAATTTATGGATTGGTTGTAGCCTTAGCACTTTTATTTGCGAATCCCTTTGTATAATCCTATCAATATGAAAAGTCTTCTTTTTTCTTCTTTGATGTCCGGGGACTTGCTCCTTGCTTTTTCGAATTATATCCATATTTGACTCCTATAATTCCTTATTCATTCGTTGGGATATTAACCTGCGGAAGGGGAAGATTTGCGGATGAGGAATTAGCAGCATACCGATTCGCTTTCTTCCTTCCCGTTCGTAACAATGGAAATCCCTCTTCGTTTTTTTAGGGATTTTTACAAAAACCTAATTTTTAAACAATTGACGTGAAACCTGCCCCAGATTCTAATAAGTATTACTCTTATTAGCAATTTCCAATTTCAAAAAAAAAAAAAAAAATAATCAACTCTATTTTTTATTCTGTTTAGAAATCTTTTTTTTTTTTTTTTTGAATTAATATATATTAATTCAAAAAAAAAAAAGAGGAATAGCAATAAATAGAAAAAGTGTTTAAGTGATACAAAAAAAACTCTATTCGATTTTTATTGATTTTATCTATAAGAGGAGATTGTATGAAAAATGTAACCGATTCTTTCCTTTCCTTGGTTCACTGGCCATCCGCCGGGAGTTTCGGGTTTAATACCGATATTTTAGCAACAAATCCAATAAATCTAAGCGTAGTGCTTGGTGTATTGATCTTTTTTGGAAAGGGAGTGTGTGCGAGTTGTTTATTTCAAGAATAGGCTGGACCCAACCGGCTGCACCCTTTTCATTATAACTAGGACAAAGTAAAAGGTGCATAATCCCGCGAATTACTTCTGAAAAAATTCAGTTAATAAATCATATTTAAGAACCATAGCATTTCGTGATTGATTGGGAAATCCACTTTGATTCTCTATTAACCAATAATGTGGGACCATTAATATGGTTAAAGCTAAAGCAGTTGAAGTTCAAATGAGGGTAGCATGGTATTCTTTCTACTACTATGTGAATTTTATACAAAAACGGTTTCAAAACGAATAGTTCCATTTTTTTTTGATATAGAACACTCATGTCGATAAAATGATTTGAAATCTTTAGTGGAAAAAGGATCGGACTCTTTTTTTTATCTTATCCAATGCTGAATTGATGACCTATGTAATGTATAAAGTAAGAGGAATTCTTTGGATTTGAAGAAAAAAGAGAAACAACTTTGCTGACAATTCCATATTTTTTGTTTGGTCAGAAGAGTCCTCCGAATAGTATTCCGGATTTGGATTAGGGCTCAGTTTGGATCTTTTTTTTGGAATAGGAATAGAGAAGAGAGGATAGGCTCATTACATTCAAAAAAAAAAAGATATGGGAATTTTACATAACTGATTGAAGTAATTGAGCGGGAGAGCCAAATGAATCGAAAGATTCATGTTTGGTTCGGGAAGGGATTATGGAAGTTTTGAAATGACTGGAAAGCTAATCTACTTTCATTAAGTGATTTATTAGATAATCGAAAACAGAGGATTTTGAATACTATTC